AGCAAAAAGGGATTGGGTTATTTTGGTAAATACATTCAACCAACTCCAATTCTTTTACCCATTAATATCTTAGAAGATTTCACAAAACCTTTATCACTTAGTTTTCGACTTTTCGGGAATATATTAGCTGATGAATTAGTAGTTGTTGTTCTTGTTTCTTTAGTACCTTCAGTGGTTCCTATACCTGTCATGTTCCTTGGATTATTTACAAGCGGTATTCAAGCTCTGATTTTTGCAACTTTAGCTGCGGCTTATATAGGAGAATCGATGGAGGGCCATCATTGACTTGTTTTTGATTTCGAAATAAGCTCTTTAACTTAGATAAAAGCAAAGTAATACTAATATTAGGACATTATTTGTTTTTAAAAAAATTGTAATTGCATGAGCTTAAATCAATCAAATACTAAGATTGCTATGCAATGATTCGATCTAATGAATTCGTCTATTTTTCTAGAATAATGAAATGATAAAAAAAGGAATAAAAGAGGAAAAAACTCGATTCCTAAAAAATGGGTTGGTAGGAGAGCGTGTGTTGGCCTCGGTATCTCTAATTTAATGATTATAAGTCAACTCTTGGAACTTTTTCGAAGACGTATTCTAGAATCTGAGTGACTCTAAGATAGGATATAGTAGGTTTACATTATCTAAGGCGGACTTGTATATGTGATAATGGATTAGGGATATATGACCTAAGGATAGATCTAATTTGATTTATTGCTATAAATTGAGACGGGGATTTCAATAGAAGTACTTCCCTTTCGTGTGTGACTCTGAATGAATTGAATAAGAAACGAAATCAAGAAAAAGACCGAAGAACAATTCGGGACAAAGCAACGGACGAAATAAAGTTGTGGGACTTCACATCAGAGTTCTGAGTTACTTCGCCTGGATCAATTTTAGTGATGGAATAATTTAGTTCTAATTCATTGGTTGCTTGTATCATTAACCATTTCTTTATTTTGGTGCGAGGAACTTATAATGAATCCACTGGTTTCTGCTGCTTCCGTTATTGCTGCTGGATTAGCCGTTGGACTTGCTTCTATTGGACCTGGAGTTGGTCAGGGTACTGCTGCAGGCCAAGCTGTAGAAGGTATTGCGAGACAACCCGAGGCGGAGGGAAAAATAAGAGGTACTTTATTGCTTAGTCTGGCTTTCATGGAAGCTTTAACAATTTATGGACTAGTTGTAGCATTAGCGCTTTTATTTGCAAATCCCTTTGTTTAATCTAATCCTAGAAATCTAAATAAAAATCCATATTTTTTATTCCCCTGTCCTTCCCGTCCAAAATTTAACTCCTACAATTCCTTATTAGTTAAGCTAATGCCCAATTTCCGGGAAGGACAGATTTTGGGTGGGGGTGTTCGCATATCACCTTGCTTTTTTCCTTCCCCTTCTTAGTCCAATAGAACTGAAATGTTTCAACAAACACGAGTTATTTCCCAAGTAACATAAGTCCTAGTATCGAATTATCATTCGTAGTCGAAATTGAAAAAGTCAAATCTAGTTCTACATAGAATAGATTTTTGACCCGGTTTAGCAATAAAATACAGGGGGGGCGAAGTGATACAAAAAGAACTCTGTTTGCCTTTTTTATTCTAGGGAGATCATATGAAAAACGTAACCAATTCTGTCGTTTATTTGGGTCACTGGTCATCCGCCGGGAGTTTCGGGTTTAATACCGATATTTTAGCAACAAATCCAATAAATCTAAGTGTAGTGCTTGGTGTATTGATCTTTTTTGGAAAGAGAGTGTGTGCGAGTTGTTTTTTTCAAAAAAGGGGCTGGATCGGACCAGCTGCACCTTTTTATTATAACTAGAAAAAAAGTGCATAATCCCACGAATTACTTCTGAATAACTTAAGAAATCATATGGAAGAACCATAGCATTTCGTGAGTTTTTGGTAAATCTATTTTTATTCTCTATGAACCAATAAAGTAGGCCCAATAGCATGGTTAAAGCAAAACCGTTTGAAATCCGGCGCAGCATGGTACTCTTTCTACCACTATGTTAATGGTTTTTATTATAATTGGAATTTTTTTCGATATATAACACTCATGTCGATAAACTAATTTGAACCATTTATTGGAAAAATGGGTGTTTCACCCACTTTTTTTATCCAATGCTGACGTGATGGGATGACCTATGTATAAAATACGGTAAGAAGCTTTTTTGGATTTGAAAAAAAAAAAAGAAACAACTTTGCTGACAATTACATATACATATTTTTTCTGTGGTTAGAAGAGTCCTCCGAATATTCTGGTCTTGTATTAGCGATCTGGTTCAATATTTTGAGTTTCGAATATGAACAGAAAAAAGAGGATAGGCTCATTCCATTCAACAAAAAATATGGGATCATAAATAAGAAAGAGTTGGAATATTTGAGCGTGAGAGCCAAATGAATCGAAAGATTCATGTTTGGTTCGGGAAGGGATCGTGAAAGTTTTGAAATGAATGGAAAGAAAATCCACTTTCATTAAATGATTTATTAGATAATCGAAA